ACTTAAGTTGGAGGAAGACGAAATTTCCACTATCTTGTAATTTTGATTAAATAATCATTTCTATAATTAATGTCCACGGCTTATTTTATTTTTAACCTATTTTGGTTGAAAACCTCTATTAAAAATAAAAATAATTTCATGATGAAAAATTAATAATAAACTTAAAATTTTAACTTTTAATGGAAATTTCGTCTTCATTCTATTTAAGTTGAAAATCCTTGTATAATTGTTATTTCATTATTGATAATTATATTAAATATTTTATTGTCATATACATATTTAATACAAATTGATTATATAACATTAAAATTATATTATATTAATTATATATATAGTATTAAAATTATAACCTAAAAAGAATAAATATAATAACGTTATAGTTAATATATATTAAATATTTTATTATTATATAAATATTTAATATACTTATAATATATATTAAATATTTTATTATTATATATATATTTAATATAAGCCATTAATCGTTATTATTTATTAAGAAATTATTAACAACTGTCTACCCCAATAGTCATTTTGTTATTATAAGGTCCTAAATCGACTTTATTATAAATATTCCAATTGTATTAAATTTATTTAGGAAATTTTAACGTGTTTTATGAATTACTACTAACCCCAATTAGTGTGTTCCCCAAAACACTAAGTAATATACATATTACTGTTAAATTCACCTTTGGAATGATTTATTTATTGTTGGGAGAAAGTTTTAATTGAGCCATTAATCGTTATTATTTATTAAGAAATTATTAACAACTGTCTACCCCAATAGTCATTTTGTTATTATAAGGTCCTAAATCGACTTTATTATAAATATTCCAATTGTATTAAATTTATTTAGGAAATTTTAACGTGTTTTATGAATTACTACTAACCCCAATTAGTGTGTTCCCCAAAACACTAAGTAATATACATATTACTGTTAAATTCACCTTTGGAATGATTTATTTATTGTTGGGAGAAAGTTTTAATTGAGCCATTAATCGTTATTCATAGAAAATGTTTGGTTTTGGTATTTGAATTGATTGTTTCATTAAGTTATATGGTTAAATTTTTAATAATTATAATTTTCCAGTAATAGACATTATTTTTTTAATTTATATTATAATTAGAAATTGAATAGTATTAGATAAAAATTGTGCCAGCATTCGCGGTTACACAATTTTAATAAAATTAATTTTTTGGGATTTTAATTTTTAATATTACTGAATCTATAATCGTTGTATTTAGGTGGAATTTATATAATAAATATTTTCATTTTTAAATTTTAAGAAATATTGGCAATAAACTAGGATTAGATACCCTATTATACAATTACTTAAAATGTATATCCTGAATGGTATTAGTTACGTTCTTTTAGGCTCAAAAAATTTGGCGGTAAAATATTCTTTTTAGAGGAACCTGTTATTTAATTGATAAACCACGATAGTTCATACTTTTATATTTATTTGTATACCGCTATATTTGGAATGTTTTTAAAGAATATTTTCTTTTTCTTCTTTAGATTTATATTAGGTCAAGGTGCAGTTTTATAAAAGTAATTATGGGTTACTATAATTTTAAATATGTAGGAGTATTTCTTAGTAAGAGATTTAAATAAGGATTTAATAGTAAATTCAATTAATTAATTGAACTGAATTTTGTTCTATTTTATGTACATATCGCCCGTCACTCCTAATTTAAGATTAGGATAAGTCGTAACAAAGTAACTTCACCGGAAGGTGAAGTTAGAAAGTTCGGTTCAGGCTATAGCTTATAAAAAGTTTATTAGTTACATTAATGGGAAAATCATTAAAGATTTAGTTTGAATTTATTTAAGTTAATTTAATTTTTTTAATAAAAAATTACTTATAATATTTTTAGTATTTTTAAGAAATAATCTATTAGTTTATGTACTGTCAAGTGAATTAAAATAATTTTTAAGTAAATTTTTTTTAGTACCTTTTGTATCAGGGTTATTTAAATAATTTAATAATATTTATTATCCCGAATTAAAAAGGTCAAATATTTTATTAACACTTTAATTGTTGAATCAATTTTGTTAATTAAATATTAGTAGCTAAATGTTATTCGATTTTTGTCTATCTGGTTATTGGGGATTTAATTAAATTAAATACTATTTTTTTAATATTTTATATTTTTTAAATATATAGTGTAATTTTATTAGGGATAATCTTAATAATTTAACCTAAAATTTTTTTTACTTAGAAGTTTAGTATCTTTAAAATTTTGAATAAAGTTTGTAATTAATTTTCTTCTTCATTTAATATTTTATTAAATTTAGGTTTTTACTCAATTTTATTATTAAATATTAATATAATATTAATTATGATTAAATTAGTATAGTTTACAATTTAATTACTATGAATTCGACATTTTTTATTTCCAACTGTTTACCAAAAACATTTCTTTTAGTTTTTATTAAAGGTATGTTCTGCCCTATGGTATTTTCTAAATGGCTGCAGTATTTTGACTGTGCAAAGGTAGCATAGTAATTAGTTTCTTAATTAGAATCTTGTATGAATGGATTAATGAGAAATATATTTTATTTATTTAATTACTAAAATTTAAAATTTAGGTTAAAATGCCTAGTAAAATTCTTGGGACGATAAGACCCTATAGAACTTAAAATAAAATTAAACATATTAATTTTTAATTTTTATATTTTAATTGTTTATTTTATATTTCGCTGGGGTGGTGAATAAATTTTAACTTTATTTTTAAAAATCATTAATTTATGATATTTTGATCCTTATTTAAAGATTATAAGATTAAGTTACCTTAGGGATAACAGCGTAATTTTGGTGGGGAGTTCATATCTATACTGATTTTGCGACCTCGATGTTGAATTAAGAATATACTAAGAAGCAGAATTCTTAGCGTTAAGTCTGTTCGACTTTTAAATTCTTACATGATTTGAGTTCAAACCGGTGTGAGCCAGGTTGGTTTCTATCTTAGAAAATTATTAATTATTAAGTACGAAAGGACCAATAATTTATACTTCAAGTATTTCTTTAAAAACAGAATGATTTGGCAGATTAGTGCTTTAAATTTAGAATTTAATAAAGTATTTTTTTTATACATTCATTAATGTTTATTTTAAGATTTATTTTTTTATTAATTTTTGTTCTTGTTTCTGTAGGGTTTTTTACTCTTTTGGAGCGTAAAGTCTTAGGTTATATTCAGTGTCGTAAAGGACCTAAAAAAGTTGGTTATTTAGGATTTTTTCAACCTTTTAGAGATGGTGCTAAGCTTTTTTTGAAGGAACAGTTTTTTCCTATAAATTCTAACTATATGATTTATATAATTTGTCCTTTGCTGAGTTTTGTTCAATCTTTATTTATGTGGGTTTTATTCCCTTATTATGTTAATAGTTTAGAAATTAGTCTTGGTTTATTATTTTTTTTATGCTGTTCAAGATTGGGGGTGTACAGTTTAATAATTTGTGGGTGGTCTTCAAATAGAGTTTTTTCTATATTAGGGTGTATTCGTAGAATTTCTCAAGCTATTTCTTATGAAGTGAGATTATCTTTAATTCTTCTTTGTTATTTTTTATTACTAGACAGATACAGATTTATAGATTTTTTTTATTTGCAGAGTTCTTGCTGATTTATCTGAGTTTCTATTCCTTTATTTATGTGTTGAATTTCTTGCTCTATAGCTGAAACTAATCGCACTCCCTTTGATTTCTCTGAGGGAGAGAGTGAATTAGTTTCTGGGTTTAATATTGAATATGGTGGTGGTGGGTTCGCTTTATTATTTATTTCTGAATATTCTAGCATTATTTTTATTAGTTTAATTACATGTGTAATTTTTTTAGGGTCAAATTTTAATAGATTTTTATTTTATTTAAAGTTAATTTTTATTTGTTTTGTTTTTGTTTGGGTTCGTGCCTCTTTACCTCGTTTTCGCTATGATAAACTAATATCATTAGCTTGAAAGTGTTATTTACCATTAAGTTTAAATTACATATTTTTTTTTATTTTTTTAAAGGTTATATGTTTTTATCATTTTTTTTTGTAAAGTTAATAAATTATTAATTATCTTTCTTATACTTTCAAAATATATGCTTTTTGTATAAGCTAATTAACTTTAATTAATTGATTTTTCTCAAATTTTTATAATAACAGGGTCTGTTACAAAGTAAAAAAAATAATTAATTGTAAGTAAAAGTCCTGTAATTGTAAATGGCAATTCTACTGGTTTAGCTCCAATTCAGGTTAATAAAATAATTGTCGAAATAAATATTCAAAAGTTAATTTGATTTAAAGGATAGAATTGGATACCTTTAAATTTTGACTTTATAGAAAACGGAAGGATAATTAAAATTAAAATTGATAAGAATAGTGCTAAAACTCCTCCTAGTTTATTAGGGATAGATCGTAAAATTGCGTATGCAAATAGAAAGTACCATTCAGGTTGAATATGAACCGGAGTTACTATTGGATTCGCTGGAGTGAAATTGTCTGGGTCTGAAAGTATAAACGGGTTATATAAAGTAATTGTTATTAATGCTGATAATACAATTGTAAATCCTATAATATCTTTAATTGAAAAAAATGGATGGAAAGGAATTTTGTCTAAGTTAGAGTTTACTCCTATAGGGTTATTAGATCCAGTTTCATGAAGGAAAAAAAGGTGTACTATTGTTAATATAGTAATTAAGAACGGTAAAATAAAATGAAGTCTAAAGAATCGTGAAAGAGTAGCATTGTCTACTCTAAAACCCCCTCAAATTCAATTAACTAAAGATATACCAATGTAAGGGAATGCTGATAATAAATTTGTAATTACTGTAGCTCCTCAGAATGATATTTGACCTCAAGGTAAAACATACCCTAGGAATGCGGTTGCTATAGTTGTTAGTAAAATAATTACACCCATATTTCATGTTTTATTTAAATGGTATGACCCATAGTATATCCCCCGTCCTACATGTAGGTATATGCAAATAAAAAATAAAGATGCCCCATTAGAGTGAATATTACGTATTAATCAACCATAATTAACATCTCGTATAATATGACTTACTGAATTAAAAGCAAGTTCAATATTAGCTGAATAGTGTATTGAAAGTAAAATTCCTGTAATAAGTTGAATCATTAAACACAAACCTAAAATTGATCCAAAGTTTCATCATGCTGATAAATTAATTGGTGCCGGTAGATCAATTAAAGAATTATTAATAATTGATAAAATTTTATCTCTCTTTCGTAAAGGTTTATTCATAGTATTTTTTTGCCCGTAATGGCCCTTTAAAAACTTTAATAATTCTTGTAATGGAAATTATGGTGAGAAGTATATATATAAATATGAATAGCGTGATTGAGAAGGTTTTTTTATTATAAATTTTGTTGATTGACATAGTTTCTCTTTTTATAAATATTAAAAGAAATTCATTTATCTGAATTTCTCTTAGTAACTCTTCTGTTGGCATTATAATTAAAATTATTATTAAAATAATAATTTTATAGCTTGTTTTGAATTTTTCGTTAGAAGCAATTCTTCTTATATATATAAATAAAATTATTAATCCTCCAATAAATATTAGAAAAAAAATTATTGAAATTCATGATGTTGTGAGTATTTTAGTAATTAAAATTCTTGATACTATAGTTTGTGCAAGTAAAAAAACACCTATAGACATAGGTGTTTTTAAGAATAAAATAGTGGTTGAAAATATTATTAATAATTTAAGTGTAATAAATTTAATTTCAACAAATATTTTATAATAAAATTTTAGTTTTGGGAATTAGAGATGTGGTTTTTCCATTTTGTTGAAGTTTTAAAGGTAAATCCTAATTCTAGTTTACAAGACTAATATTTTTTTTTAAATTATTAAAACTTATTATTTATTTATTTATATATATATATATATGTTCTTTAATTTCTCTGCTATTAGTTCGTAATCATGTTTTTCTTTGTTTAATTAGTTTAGAGTTTATTGTTATTTCTTTATTAATAATATTTATTTATTTTATAATAATATTTGAAAGAAGTTTATATTTAATAATTGTTTTAATAGTATTTTTTGTTTGTGAGGGGGTTTTAGGGTTAAGTGTATTAGTTAGAATAATTCGTTATTACGGAAATGATTATTTAAATTCATTCAGTTTATGATAAGTTTATTGATGGCAATTTTGTTTTTGACCCCTGTTTGTTTTTTTTCATTAAATTATATAGTTATACAATATTGTTTATTGCTATTAAGTTTATCTTTTTTATTTAAAGGTTGTTTTTCTTTCTTTTGTAAGGTTTCATATTTTATGGGTCTAGATAGTTTTTCCTATGGATTAATTTTATTAAGTTTTCTTATTTCTTCTTATATGTTAATTTCTATAACAAAATATCATTGACTTTGTTTATTTATAATAATAAATTTAATTTTGTTGATTTTTCTATTCATTATTTTTAGTTCATTAAATTTTTTATACATGTATATTTCTTTTGAGTTTGTCTTAGTTCCTTTATTAATCTTAATTTTAGGTTGAGGTTATCAACCTGAACGTTTATTAGCAGGAATATACTTATTCTTTTATACTATACTAGTTTCTCTTCCCTTTTTTATTTTAATTATAGTTGTTTATATAATTTTTGGCTCATTATTTTTAGATTTGTTAAAATTTAATAATTTTTCTTTTATCATTCATTTTGTTTTAATAATGGTCTTTATAGTAAAAATACCAATATATTTTGTTCATTTTTGATTACCTAAAGCTCATGTTCAAGCCCCAGTTTCAGGTTCAATAATTTTAGCAGGTATTATACTGAAAATTGGGGGTTACGGTCTGATTCGTACTATGTTTATATATGAGTATACCTATATAAATTACTCATTTATTTGATTTAGTATTTCTATATTAGGATCTTTCTATGTTTCATTAATTTGTTTAATTCAAGCTGATATTAAAAGTTTAATTGCCTATTCTTCAGTTTGTCATATAGGTATAGTAATTATAGGTATTTTAACTATAACAAAATTAGGATTAGTAGGCTCTTATTTATTGATATTAGGTCATGGGTTTTGTTCTTCAGGGATATTTTATATGTCTAATATATTTTATGAACGAACTTCTAGACGGAGTTTTTTTGTTAATAAGGGTTTAATTAATTATATACCATCATGTGCATTATTTTGGTTTTTATTTTGTTCATTTAATATAAGTTGTCCACCTAGTATTAATTTTATTAGTGAATTTATAATTTTGTCAAGAATAATAAATTTTTTTTATAATTCTTCTTTCTTTTTTGTTTTGATTTCTTTCTTATGTGCTAGATTTAGATACTATTTATACAGATTTAGCCAGCATGGTGTATATAGAAATATTTATAGATTTTCTTCGGTTAATGTCATAGAATTTACGTGTTTATTTATACATATTTATCCATTACTAATGATACCTATAATTGTCTCTAGTCTATTTTATTTGAATAGTTTATATAAAATATAGCTTTGTGGATGCTAAGAAGAAAAACTCTTCAAATTTTGTTAATCAAAATGAATTTATATAATATGTGGTCTCTCTGTTTATTTTTAATGTCTGTAATATTTTTGGGATTGAGTTTGATATTAAATATTTTAGATATAAGAATGTTATTAGAATGAAATTTAATTGATTTAAACTCTGTTTCTTTAGTCTATATTGTTTATATAGATTGAATCTCTTGTATTTTTTGTTTTGTAGTGTTATTTATTTCTTCTATAGTGGTTATTTATAGAAAAATTTATATAGGGGAATATAATTATAGATCAATTCGTTTTCTTTTTTTAGTTTTAATGTTTGTTTTAAGAATACTTTTAATAGTTTTAAGTCCTAATCTTGTTAGTATTTTATTAGGTTGGGACGGCTTGGGACTTATTTCTTATTGTTTAGTTATTTACTATAGTTCTATAAGGAGATATTTAGCTGGTATAATTACTTGCTTAGTTAATCGACTAGGCGATATTGGTTTACTTATCTCTATTAGTTGAATACTAAGTTATGGAAGTTGAAATTTTATATTTTATTTATTTTATTTTTCAGAAAATCTGTTTTATTTATTAATTTTGTCTTCATTTACTAAGAGAGCTCAAATTCCTTTTTCTATATGATTACCAGCTGCTATGGCAGCTCCCACTCCTGTGTCTTCTTTAGTTCATTCATCAACTTTGGTAACTGCAGGTGTCTATTTATTAATTCGTTTTTTTAATTATTTAGTTTTTGTTAATTGATTTTTGGTTTTTGTAGGTGTGTTAACGATGATTATATCATCTATTTGTGCTAGTTACGAATATGACTTAAAAAGGATTATTGCTTTATCAACCCTAAGTCAGTTAGGGTTAATAATAAGATGTTTATTTATAGGTATAGTTGATTTTTGTTTTTTTCACTTATTATCTCATGCTATATTTAAATCGTTGTTATTTTTGTGTTCAGGTATTATAATTCATTTAATGGTTGGTTCTCAAGATATTCGTTGTATAGGATCTATTTGTTTTAGTATACCCATTACTTGTTCCTGTTTTAATATCTCAATTATAGCTTTATGTGGATTTCCCTTTCTTTCTGGATTTTACTCTAAGGATTTAATTGTTGAATCATCTTCATATTCAGGTTGTAATATAATTTTCATACTTTTATTTTATTTAAGTCTTGGATTAAGCTCTATTTACAGAATTCGTTTGTTGTACTATAGAGGTTTTTCAAGATTTAAAGGTCTCCCTTATTTAAATTTAAAGGAAAATATTTCATTAATGAAATATAGAGTTGTAATTTTGTCTTTGCTTTCTTTGACATTTGGTTGTATATATATATGATTAGTTAATTTAGATATAAAATTCATGGTTTTCCCCCTTTACTTAAAAACTCTAACCTTTTTTATAATATTAATTGGTATATATTTAGGTTACGAATTAATAAATATTAATTTAAATATTCCCATAGATTTTTATTATTTAAATGGATCAATATGGTTTATATATAGATATTCTAATCTTGTCTTTGAGCTTAGTTATAAAAATTCTATTAATTTAAGTTATGAGATAAATTGAGGTGAATTTTATGGTGGACTAGGTTTAAGTTTCTATACCTTAAAAATTTCTAACTTTATTCAAGGGTATTCTTTTGGGTCAGTTAAAGGTTTCTTCTTAAGAATAATTATTTGATTATTATTTTTAGTTTAACGTTTTTATAGCTTATATAGAGTATATCAGTGAAGTTGATAAGGAAATAGTTATTTGAAAACATTCATAGATAAACTTAAATTATCTTTTTTTTAATGAAAATAAAATGTTTTATATAAACTAAATGAACAAGGGATAAACGGAGTTAAACCGCTTTAGAAATTAGTTAGCAGCTATTTCTATAGCCTTTTCCCTTTTAATTGGAAAAACATCAATAACCTTATTAACATTAAGGCGCCTCCCCCCTTTGGCTTCAATTAACTAAAAAACATGGAGAAATTGATCTCTAAATTTAGGCCGAAACTAAATGTAATTTTACTTCTTTGTTTGAAGAAAAAAAGTTAGTTCTTTCAGAAACACCTTTTGATTGCAAATCAAATATTATAATTAAATATAACTCTATTATTTAGATCAGTTAATCATTCCATTTTTTCATTCATGGACTAACCCTGCTATTAAAATTAATAGAAAAGTAATTGATGTGATTATTCAATATATAACTATTGAAGTTTTTATGACAATAATTATTGGTATAATTAAAATAATTTCAATATCGAAAATTAGGAAAATAACTGCAATCATGAAAAAATGAATGGAGAAAGGCAGTCGAGAATATGATATTGGATTAAATCCACATTCAAACGGTGTAGATTTTTGTGTATCAACAATTGTTTTTTTTCTAATAATTAGAATTATTATTCTAATAATTATAGTTAATATTAGAATGATAAAAAAAGATTTTATCATAATTTTGATTATTCACTTAATACTTTTTAACCTTTAAGTTGGAAGCCTAATATACTTACCTATACTAAATGAACAGATGGAAATATCTAACAATTTTGGTGCTATCTTCCTCATCAGTAAACTGAAATATAAAGAAATAATCAAACTACATCTACGAAATGTCAGTATCAAGCAGATGCTTCAAAACCTACGTGGTGATTTTTTGACAAATGTAATTTAAAAATTCGTATAGTAGAGATTATAATAAATGTTGTACCAATAATTACATGGATTCCATGAAATCCAGTTCTTATAAAAAACACTGACCCATAAATTGAATCTGATATAGTAAATGGTGCTTCATAGTATTCAATTGCTTGAAGCACTGTAAAATATACCCCTATAATAACTGTGATAATTATTCTTTGTATGGTTTGTGAAAAATTTCCTGTCACTAATGCATTATGAGCTCATGTAATAGAAATCCCTGAAGATAAAAGAATTATTGTATTTAATATTGGAATTCTTATAGGATTAAATGTTTTAATTCCTACAGGTGGTCATTGCATCCCAATTTCTATAGTCGGTGAGAGACTTCTGTGGAAAAATGCTCAGAAAAATGATACAAAGAATAAAACTTCAGATGAAATAAATATAATTATCCCTAATTTTATTCTTAAAATTACTTTTTTAGTATGCATTCCTTGAAATGTTGATTCTCGGATAACATCTCGTCATCATTGAATTATAGTAAAGATAATGATTGTTACTCCTAAAATTATTAAAAATATTTTATTGTAATGGAATCATAATACTGTTCCTGACGTAAAGGTTATTAATCCTATTGATCCTGTTAAAGGTCAAGGTCTATTGTCTACTAAGTGGAATGGGTGATTTTTCATTTAAATTTCTCTAGAGTAAAGAGTTATTAAGGTCATAAATACGTATGATTGAATAAATGCTACTGCTAGCTCAAATATTATTAATAATATAAAAGTTCATATTAGTAGTAATATTATTGGGAAGTTTCTGGCTAAATTGTTTCCAAGAAGTCTTATCAATAAATGACCTGCAATTATATTAGCTGATAATCGTACTGCTAGTGAACCTGGGCGAATAATATTTCTTGTTGATTCAATTAGTACTATAAATGGTATTAGTACATATGGAGTTCCTACTGGAACTAAATGTATGAATATTTTGTTAGTTTTTTTTATTCATCCGTATGTTATTAAAGATAATCAAAGAGTCAGTGCTAACGATAGTGAAAAAGATAAATGTGCAGAAGATGTAAATACATATGGTAGTAATCCTATTAAATTATTAACTAAAATAAATATAAATATTCTTACAAAGATAATAGAAGGTTCAATTTTTTTCATGTGTATAATGGTTTCTAAGGTTAATTTTTTAATTATAATCATTAATATAATTGATAATTTTCTAGGTGAATTTCAATAAGTTGAGGGTAAAATAAATACTAAAAAAATTCTTAGTCAATTAAGTGAGATAATTCCTGTTGTTGGGTCAAATACTGAGAATAAATTTATAATCATTTTCAGTTTATAGATTTTTTAAATCTGTAAATTTTAATCTTATTTGTGTTTATGTATATAAAGTAAATGGAAGTTATTATTAAAATTATTATAACTAAAGAAAATATTATAATTGAAGTTCATCATATGGGCGCTATTTGAGGAATAAAAAAGTACTTTTTTTTTGGTAATTTTAACTTGACGAATTAATGTTTTTGTTAAACTAACTTTTTATTTTCATTAAGAGTATTCGCTATTTACCATGATTTGGTTTAAGAGACCAACACTTGCATTTAAGTAACTTAATGACACTAAAAGTTTTTAACTCATGAAATAAATGAATTGGTTGATACAGATTGTAATATGATAGGTATAAATCTATGATTTGCTCCACAGATTTCAGAACATTGACCGTAAAAAATTCCTGGTCGAGTTAAGATAATTCTACCTTGATTAATTCGTCCTGGTGTTCCATCAATTTTTAATCCAAGGGCTGGGATAGTTCATGAGTGAATTACATCAAAAGATGTTACTAAGATTCGTGATTTAGTATTGTATGGTAGAATAATTCGATTATCTACTTCAATTAGCCGATACTCATTATCAAGTATTGTATTGGGGTTTTTTATGTAAGAGTCAAACTCAATTTTCTTAAAATCGGAATATTCATAACTTCAATATCATTGATGACCAATAGCTTTTATAGTAATAAGGGGCTTATTAATTTCTTCTAAAAGGTAAAGAATTTTAAGTGAGGGTAAAGCAATAATAATAAGTAGAAATGCTGGTATAATTGTTCACACTAATTCAATTATTTGTCCTTCTAGAAGGAATCGATTATTAAATTTATTAAAATTAATAGATACTAGTATATATAATACTGTTATGGTAATTATAGTAAGAATTATTATGGTATGGTCATGAAATATAATTAAATGTTCCATAATTGGAGAAACTGCATCTTGAAATCTTAATATTTTTCATGTTGCTATTTCCAGCAAAACATAAAAATTTATATATGAATCTTAAATTCATTGCACTAATCTGCCATACTGAATTACCTAATTAATTATTAATGGTAATTCAGTATACGAATGTTCTTGTGGGGGTGTTTTTTGTAACCATTCAATTGATGAAAATCTTCTATAATTGAAAAGTGCAGTACGTTTTGAAATTATTGCTTCTCAAATAATAAAAATTAATATTAAAATTCTAACTAATGAGATTAATCTGCCGATTGATGAAAGTATATTTCATGTTGTGTATGTGTCTGGGTAATCTGTATATCGTCGTGGTATACCTCTTAGACCTAAAAAGTGTTGCGGAAAGAATGTTAAATTTACTCCAATAAATATTACTGAAAATTGAATCTTAAGTCATTTTGGGTTTATTATTATTCCAGTAAATAACGGAAACCATTGAATAAATCCAGCTATAATAGCAAATACTGCTCCTATTGAAAGAACATAATGGAAGTGGGCTACAACGTAATATGTATCATGTAGAATTACATCAATTGATGAGTTTGATAGAATAATACCTGTTAATCCACCAATTGTAAAAAGAAATACAAATCCTATTGATCATATTATTGATACAGACATTTTTAATGGTACTCCGTGTATAGTTGCTATTCAACTAAAAATTTTAATTCCTGTTGGAACTGCAATAATTATTGTAGCTGATGTAAAGTAAGCTCGGGTATCTACATCTATTCCAACTGTAAATATATGATGGGCTCACACAACGAACCCTAATAATCCAATTGATATTATAGCGTAAACTATTCCGATATAACCAAAAGATTCTGTTTTCCCTCTTTCTTGACTAATGATATGGGAAATTAATCCGAATCCTGGGAGGATAAGAATATAAACTTCAGGATGTCCAAAAAATCAAAATAAATGTTGATATAAAATAGGGTCTCCACCACCTGCTGGGTCAAAAAATGTTGTGTTGATATTTCGATCTGTTAAAAGTATAGTAATTGCTCCTGCTAAAACTGGTAAAGAAAGAAGTAAAAGAATTGCTGTAATTAATACAGATCAAACAAATAAGGGAGTTCGGTCTATTGTTATACCTTCAGGACGTATATTTATTACAGTAGTAATAAAGTTTACTGCTCCTAAAATTGAGGAGATTCCTGCTAAGTGTAGTGAAAAGATTGATATGTCTACACTAGGACCTGCATGTGCTAAATTTCTTGATAACGGAGGGTAAACTGTTCATCCAGTTCCTGTACCTATTTCAATTAAAGATCTTGTTAGTAAAAGAGTAAGTGAGGGTGGTAAAAGTCAAAATCTTATGTTATTAAGTCGTGGGAATGCTATATCTGGGGCTCCAATTATTAAAGGTAAAAGTCAATTACCAAACCCTCCAATTATAATTGGTATAACTATAAAAAAAATTATAATAAATGCATGTGAAGTTACAATTACATTATATGCTTGATCATTATGAATAACTGACCCGGGTTGCGCTAATTCAATCCGGATAATTATTCTTAGTATTATTCCTACTATTCCTGATCAAATACCTAGTAAGAAATATATTGTTCCAATATCTTTATGGTTAGTTGAGTAAAACCATTTAATCATTTAAAAAAATTAAATGAAAAATGATTAAGATGGCCGATTATAGGTAGTAAACTGTAAATTTGCTTATGAAAAATTTTTTCTCTTAATAGTTATCAAATGAAAAGCGGTTTTATAGTTTATTTTAAAAATATTAAATTGCAAGTTTAAAGAAGATAAAAATCTAAGACTTATCTACAAATCTTAGATATTTATAACTTTGAAGGTTACGAGTTTTATCTTAACTTAAAGTCTTAAAAGACTGTTTTTATAGTTAAGATGATTGGAAAAATTAAAATTCTTATTCTCATAATAAAATGAGCTGGTTTAGTTTTAATAGTAATAGATCATTTTTTAAATCTATACGAAATTATTATTGACGAAAATGCTATCCGTGTATAGAATAATAATACTAAGAGTGATCTTAATATTAAGATTATTGTTAGTAAGAGTTGGTTTATACTGATTAATTCTTGAATAATTATTAATTTAGTAACAAACCCAATAGATGGTGGGAATCCTCTTAATGATAGTAAATTAATTCAAACATTTAATTTTATTCATAGTCTAAATTCATTAAACATGATTTGGTTAATATAATTAATTTTTATGTATTTAAAAATTTCTGTTAAGAATATTAAATTAGTAGAATAAACTAAAAGAAATGTAAACATTAAATTAAATTTTGTAATAGAGGTCAATATTAGACTTAGATTAAAAATTGAAGAGAAAACTAATGTTTTTCGTATGGAAGATTGATTAATACAGGAGACTGAACTGATAATTAATCCTATTATAACTGGAATTGTTAAGAATTTTCTATTGATGTGGTACATTACAGTTAGCGGAGGAATTTTTAAAATTGTTAAGAAAATCAACACAATTCTATATTCAATAGATTCAATAACTATCAAAACTCAATTATGGAATGGTGCTGAACCTATCTTAATAATTATAGATGTTATTAATATAATTTCATTTAATAGCATACTAACCCCAATTAGTATACAAATTACTCTGAATATGAATATAGTAGACGAAATTGTCTGTATAATGAAATATTTTACTATTGATTCTGACGATGAACTATTTTTAGTTGAATTTATAAGAGGAATAAATGAAATTAATACTATTTCTATCCCGATTCATATAGTGATTCAGTTGTTAGCACAAATAGTTATAATAACCCCAATTATTATAGTATTTGACAATGTTAATTTAGTAGAATTAAATAAAATTAGAAAGAAGAATTATGATTTTCTATTCTCAGGGTATGAACCTAATAGCTTTTCTTAGCTTATCTTTCTATTAATTTGTGTATTATGGTGTAAGACGCACACGAAATTTTGATTTTCGTTGATTAAGTTTAATTCTTAATTTTACAATAAGAGTATTAATAATACTTAATTTATTCTATCAAAATAATCCTTTACTCAGGCATCTTATT